TACCTTATTACTCTAATTACAAATCACAAGATAATTTCATTAGTAATCAATAAGATAAAGATCATTCCGATATCTTATCTTTATCTATATTTAACCACTCAAAAGTATCTTTTTTTGGTTTTATTAGTTATATTCTATACTGTATTTGTACCATTTAATTTATCCTTCCTTATGAGACACCATACAAAACAAATGATTTTAGAAAGGGAAGGGATATAATGAAATTCCTTGATTGGATCTTCTCAGGGAAACGATCCATTTTATTTAATTAATTTGATGGATCTAACTAACCCATTTTCATGAATTAAAAAGGAGAGGTGGTCTTATTCGAACCGCCTCGTTATCTTCAACCAATTATGTGCTTCAATATAATTACCTGGAGTAAGCGCTATAGCTTGTTTCCAATACTCAGCAGCTTGATCGGACCAAGCCTCCGCAATTTCGGAATCCCCCTGTCGAATGGCCTGTTCTCCCCGGTCGGAATAGGTAAGTTAATTCCTTTCCTTAGAACCGTACTTGAGAGTTTCCTATCTCATACGGCTCAGCAATCAGTTCTTTAGACGTCCCGTCTTAATCTACCCTATCTAACTGAATTCCATTTCTGAGAAATTTATCCGGGGCAGAAGAAGTTAATTACATAAGTTTTAAACTCTAATTTTAATCAATAAATCAGTTTTATCTTTTCTCCCACCTTCAGAAGAATGAAACATAGGTATGGTATTTCCTTATTTATATCGTTAGCATTTTCTGAAAGGTAACTATCTCGCTTTCATATATGAAATTCATATAGAATTTTTTTAAAAGACTTTCTTCTATAATCTATAAGATATAAGAAAAAAGACTTACTATCTTTGGGATCTGATGCTACACCGCTGCTCAATATCTTAGTGGATCGACTCTATTACATAAGTTGATTCCTAATTTTAATCTTATATCATAAGATAAATAAGCAGTTCTTATTGTATTAACTGAGAACCTCGCTAATTGATCTTTACGGTGCTTCTTCTATCAATTCGATCCTTTATCCATAGAAAAAGTATATAGGCCACACCCATTTCTTCATATTTGGTATTTTGTTCCCGTGAAATCTCTTTCTTTGCTACAGCTTATAAAAATCGTTGCTTTTGACGATGCATATGTAGAAAGCCTATTTTTTTCTAGTTATTTTTCTTCTAGTATTTATATTTAATTTACTAGTACTAGCCAATTTAATCCTTTTTTCCTTCTTTCTATAGTGGAGATAGTCGCACGTAATGACAGATCACGGCCATATTATTAAAAGCTTGTGGTAAGAATGGATTCCGCTCTAGTGCCCGAAAATAATATTCCAAAGCCTTCGTATGCTCTCCATTACTTGTGTGTATAAGGCCTATGTTATAGAGTATATAACTTCGATCATAGGGATCAATTTCTGATCGCGTAGCTTCATAATAATTTTGTAAAGCTTCCGCATAATTTCCTTCAGATTGAGCTGACATCCGTTACGGTCGTCATTCTATTCAAAGAATCCCCGTTCCAGAACCGTACGTGAGATTTTCTTTCATCTCATACGGCTCCTCCTTTCTGTGCATAGTATTAAAAGGAATAATCCGTGGGATCAAAAAAAAATATCCTTTTATGAACTGAGAGGGGCTGGTATTTTTACAAGAAATCTCTAGCCATCCTTCCTGCAAGAGGTTTTTTTTCTTAACACCAATCATATAAGTGTTAGATAGAAATGGTAACTCCAACAATTTCTTTGTCCCTAGCGCCCCTATTTCCAGGAATTAGTCACTTCAACAATCTTCGATGGTTATACGGGTATCCAAAATACAAACGAGATGGATGTTTGTTGTCCCAACCATTCTTCTTAGTCCCGATACAAATAAGTAAAAGGGGTAATTTATAACAAAGTTTTCGCGTTGTTGATTCCTAGGCGTAGTGCTTCTTCCCCTATGCCACCTATTAGTACTAGTAAAGTAGACTAGGATTAACCTGCAATTGCAATATAGATAGAACCTATAGGTGTAACCTTTCGCTCAATACTCAAATTGACGATTGAAGCATCTGAGGCCGTATCAATCGAGGATACACGACAGAAGGCATTGTTCTATCTCCAAACTTCACCTTCACCAAGCGTAGGTTTATTTCCATATAAATTTTTCTTTCTATCCTCAACCTGAAACATGTCTCTTTCTCGTAAGACTGATAGCTAAAAAAAGAAAAAAAAAAAAGAATCAAATCGCACCATCTCTGTAATAGGTAAATGCCTCTTTTTCTCCTGAAGTTGTCGGAATTACTCGTAATAAGATATTGGCTACAATTGAAGAGGTCTTATCAATAAAATTTCCATTTATCCGAGATCTAGGCATAATTAGCAACCCATTCTATAATTCTTCTCATTTCCCCTGGAGGAAAATGATCTCACAAACAAAGGAATTGTACAGTACAAAATAACATAAAAAGAGACTAATTCTAAAAAATATAGACTTTCCACTCAAATTGTGTCCTTTTGGTAGGGAGAGATAGGAAATATTTGAATATGATTGTATTTCATCCAAATTTTGTAGTATCCCAATGAGCGGAACTATTACTAATTTCATTTAACTAAGTTTAAGAATCAGGGACTTTATGTTCCTACACTACCTACAGATTCTGAGAACTCGAGAAGTTTTGATTTGATCATGATTCAAAGAGGAAAAAAAGAATAGAATAATTATTCTATAATAAAAAAAGTCACCATCATTTTTTGTTTGTATAACGTGTATACACTATACAGTCGAAATAGAAAAATCTATGGAACAATTTATTCATTTGTAATAAATAGATCTATGGAGTAAGTAATTAGAGGAGTTGCCGTTGAGAAATCTGGGATTGAAAAAGCATTTTTTATTCCTATAGAACCATAGTCTAAATGTAACCCTAGTTAAATGTAACCCTAGTATAAAATATAGATTCTTCAGTTGATTTATTCTAAGTTAAGTCATTGGTCTTATCCGGTATAATATAAATAAAATCAAAATAAGGAAAGATCGTCGTCTTAACAAACATTAATGGATATCCCCCCTTCCTTAACAAGAAAAAGAAAAAGAGTTTTTTATTCTTTTACCTATACCTAGAATAGAAGTAAAAGGAATATTAAATATTTTGATTTTATTTGACGATTTTAGGAAAAGTTTTTCATTTCCATTAGAATAGATTGGTTGTACCTGTACTGCAATAATATGAATTACTCGCTATTCGCTCGGTTTATGGTCAATAATAAGATTATGTTATGTAGGAGAGATGGCCGAGTGGTTCAAGGCGTAGCATTGGAACTGCTATGTAGGCTTTTGTTTACCGAGGGTTCGAATCCCTCTCTTTCCGTTTCTGTACCTTCATCTAATTCACCAAGGTTACTTAACACAATGTATCAAGTAACAATTTATACCATTATTTCTATTCTATAAGATAAGACCCTTATTTGATTTTCTATTCCTAATTACTGTGGTATGTAAAAAAATACCGAAAAGCGCGAAAAAGGAATGATAATTTTACTGCCGATTGTTGTGATACATAAATTGGAAAAATCTGGGTAAAAAAGCCCTTAGCTTAAGCTTAGATTTATATTAGATATATTAGATTTATATTGATATCGGCGAAAAGCGAGCAAAATTATCCGAACCTTTCCTTGTTATTTTTGTTAGGTCAAGTCTGACGAGAATAATATTCTACGACTAAGAGCTCATTTATTTTCAAACCGATCCATTTACTATCTATTATTTGATTTACCATTCCTTTATTATGGAATGAGTCAATAGTCAAATGTTTTGGCACCTCCTCGTGAGAGGATAAAGCAATATTATTTTGAATCAGAGCTTTCGATCTTTGCTTATCCTTTGTAGCAATAATATCCCGGGGTTTGCAACGATAACTTGGTATATCTACTATACGACCATTAACTAAAATATGTCTATGGTTAACCAATTGCCTGGCTCCAGGAATGGTCGAAGCCATGCCCAATCGAAAAAGGATGTTATCCAAACGCATCTCAAGTAGTTGTAGTAAAACCTGACCTGTTGATCCTTTTGCTTTTCCAGCGATATGCACATATCTAAGTAATTGTCGCTCTGTCAGACCATAATGAAAACGCAATTTCTGTTTTTCTTCTAGACGAATACGATATTGTGATCTTTTACCCGAGCGCAATTGGTTTTTAAGATCACTTCTGGATCTGGGTCTTTTACTAGTCAGTCCTGGTAAAGCCCCCAGACGGCGTATTTTTTTGAAACGAGGTCCTCGGTAACGAGACATAAAAACTCCTTTATTTTAATATTGAAATTTGCAGAAAAAATCTAAATTAAGACTGAACTAACGCATAAACAAAGCAAAGAAAAATCTACAGAAGTACTACAAACAAGAATGAAATGGACTGTATCAATATACAGATTTTATTGTATATTGTATATGTTTTATTTATTATTTTATTTTTATTATTTAATTTATTATATTTATTATTTAATTTATTATATTTTTTTTATTATTATATATAATTATTATTATATATATATATATTTATATATATATATATTTTTTATTTTATTATTATATTTCTATATTATTATTATTATATTATAATTATATTATAAATTATAAATATTTATATTTAAACATTTAATTATATAAATTATATATATATATATAATAGATATAATATAGATATAATAAATATATAATTAGAGGGTTAAGGCTACGTTTTATGATTTGTTCTGTAGAGGTCTAATTACTCCAATTTTTTATTCATAGTTGGAAGTTACCGCGGCATAACATAATATAACAGATGAGCAACTCGACATTTGGAGAAAAAGAGAAGAGTCTTTTCAATATTCCCTGATCTCGAGGGGAGATCATCAATCATGGAAAAAGAAAATAAAAAATAGGGAAAAAGCCAGCTATCGGAGTCGAACCGATGACCATCGCATTACAAATGTGATGCTCTAACCTCTGAGCTAAGCGGGCTCATATAACAGAAACAGAAAAGAAAAATAATGCATAGGAATTCAGGAAATAGTGAGGATCCTCACTATTAGCAATTTATTTATTTATTTTTCTTCTTTCTTATCTCAATCTCATGCGTATTATATATTTTTTGTATCTTATATTATCTTATATATTATATTCCATATATTTTATCATATATTTTATAAAGCCACAACATCATAAAAATTTCAATTATTATTTAATATTTCATTATTTAATATTTAAATGAAATATTAAAATTATTTCATTATATTATTATACATTATATTATTATATATATTATTATTATATTCTATTTTTATATTATTATATATATTAATATTATTATATATATTATTATTTATTTGTATTATATATTGTATTCTAATTTATTAGAATTATTATAGATATAGAATTCTAATTTTGATTTTGTTGATTGATTATATTGATTGTTTATATTGATATTTGATATTGATTATATTGAAATTGAATTATTATTTGATATTGAATCATATTATATAATTTTATAATAAAATTCAAAATTAGAAATTGAATGTAAGATATGAATTTATGAATTGACTAATAAAATAAAGTTTTGATTTGAAAAATACAAAAAAATCCAATTAGAACAGCGTATTCTATTAATTATATTTTTATATTAGTTATATGCACTATAGCAGCAGATCGGTTCTAAGAAAAAAAGATAAGGATAAAGATACAATCTAGATCATAATGAGACATTCCTCTGGTCTCATTCGGAAAGCAAGGAAATAGCACGAAAGAAGAATGAATATCGACCGTTCCAGTATTCAAAATGCCACTGGAAAAATGAAGGAGGGAGAGACATGGATATATGGGATATATCTTATCCATATTGAATTGCGGATACATCAATGATAGAATAAATTTTGATTGGATAGATATGGGTCATCTGATAGAGATGAAAACAAAAGAGGATAGGTAAAAAATAGCAGTAAATGTTTTTTCGCTATAGGAATCAGTATCTAATTAATCGTTTCTTCTAAAGTCAAGAAAAATCAAAAAAAAGAAGTAGAAGGAATCACAATAGGATTCCGATCTCAAATCAAAGGGGGATATGGCGAAATTGGTAGACGCTACGGACTTGATTGCATTGAGCCTTGGTATGGAAACCTACTAAGTGGTAACTTCCAAACTCAGAGAAACCCTGGAATAAAAAATGGGCAATCCTGAGCCAAATCCTTGTTTTGAGAAAAAAGGATAGGTGCAGAGACTCAATGGAAGCTGTTCTAACAAATGGAGTTGATTGCATTGCGTTGGTAGCTGGAATTCTTCTTCTATCTAAATTACAGAAAAGATAACCCTATATACCTAATACGCACGTATATATACTGACATATCAAACGACCCCAATCCATAATTATTATTTATATAATTTATATTAAATAAAATATAATAAATTCAAAATTTTATGAAAAATTAAAGAGTTATTGCGAATCCATTCTAAATTGAAGTAAGAGTCGAATATTCAGTGATCAAATCATTCACTCCAGAGTCTGATTGATCTTTTGAAAAAAAAAAATGATTAATCGGACGAGAATAAAGAGAGAGTCCCATTCTACATGTCAATACCGACAACAATGAAATTTATAGTAAGAGGAAAATCCGTCGACTTTAGAAATCGTGAGGGTTCAAGTCCCTCTATCCCCAAAAAAACCATTTTACCTCTTAAGGTATTTTTCCTCTTTTCCGTTGGTGACTCAAAATTCACTATGTTTTCCATTTACTCTACTCTTTCACAAAAAGATCCGAGCGTTTTATGTTTAGTTTAGCACAAGTTTTTGTGCAATACACGTACAAGAAGATATATGTACAAAGACTCTCGAGTATTGAATTTTTCACTATTCACAATCTATATTGTTAGTTTATCCTTACACTTATAAATATCAAAAAGTCTTCCTTTTTATTTAAGACAAAAAGACAAAAAAATTTCAGGGATTAGGTAAGGGTTTTAAAACTTTTTTTTGTCCTTTTAATGGACATAAGCACAAGCCCCTAGTAAGATAAGGCAATGCATGGAAAATGGTCGGGATAGCTCAGTTGGTAGAGCAGAGGACTGAAAATCCTCGTGTCACCAGTTCAAATCTGGTTCCTGACACGTGATTAATTATCGGAAAAATATTCATAGAAATTCATTGAGACAGGTCGGGATACATATTCATTACGTTAATAGTCTAGAGCATGATATATACTTATTCATCTAGGTCTATAGCTATAGACCATATCATTTTAAGATGAGTAAAATCAAAAATAGATTTATGGTAAAAAATTTGATTATGCTCCCTTTTCTTTTTTTTTTGTTTATATATGACCTCTTTCATTCAAAAAGTTTAATTTGAAATCTTTCTTTATTAATTTTATTAATATTAATATATATAATAAATATATATTTATTTTCATTTTATATATTATATTAATTATATTATTTATTTTAAATATTAATATTTAAAATTTATTTAATTTATATTTATTATATATTCTAAT